ATAATCTTTATGACTTTTCGAAATGTAATGACTAGAAGAGCTACTGATAATAATGATCCACATAAAAGAGCTGCATAGCCTAATACCATCATACTTACGTGCATCATTAACCATTGGGATTGGAGAGCAGGCGCTAATATTGCGGATTGATGCATTTTGGTTAAAAGACCCGAAGTGGCAAAGCCTTGAGTAAAAATAGCACTTGGTGCGGTTATTGCGCTTAAATCATTTTTACGCTTTTTAAAATAGGAAATCATATGAATAAGGGAGAAACCCCATGAAAGAAAGATTAATGATTCATATAAATCACTTAATGGAAAATGTCCTGAATAAATCCAACGAGTGACTAATAATCCTGTTATACAGAAAAAGGTAACTATCATGCCCTTTTCTGATGAATCATCTAGTCCTACGACTTCATCGACTAATAAGGTTAAAAAATGAATTGTAATTACAATTGAAACGACTGAAAAGGATATATGAGTTAATATATGCTCTAGAGTTGAAAAAATCATAAAATAAAAATTCTGAAAAAAGCAAGGGTTCCTAGATTTTATGGAATGGAAATCAAGAATTAAATTCATTATAGGACTTATTCTATCTCTTTTAGAAGATACTATGCCGCCACTCGGACTCGAACCGAGATGCTCTAGCACTGCTTCCTAAGAGCAGCGTGTCTACCGATTTCACCATAGCGGCTTGCTCGAAATCATAATAACCCGTTTTTTATTCAATCGTCGAGATTGAAGTCAATTCAATGTAAAATTTTTTAGGAAGCATTTAATTTAAATTGATGAATAAAAACTCGTTTAAATACAAATTGGAAGCTTCAAAAAGGAATCTTTATTATTTATCGTTTTATTTATTTATCGTTTTATTTAATTATCCTTTTATTTAATTATTTCGTCAATAGAGATTTTGTAGTTTGTGTTTTCCTAAAAGAGAACTCCTCTATTGTAACTAAACTAACTAGTTGTGACTTGAATTCATAGATAGAATCAAAAAAAAAGTGTTCTTTATCATTTTCATTTTTTAATGATTCATCTCTCATTTTTTTATATGATTTTTATGAATCTATAAAAAAAATGCTTATCAATTGAATGAATAAATGAATAAAAAAAATATGATTTTTAGAGATCACAATTTCAGCACCACATCCAACGATTTCAAAAGATTTATGTAATTTGCATAGCTTTCTATTAATCGTTAAGATTTTGCGTTTTAAGGATTTATCAAACCAACTAGATATGGGGCTGTACACGTTATATAAAAAGCGTTTGGATTCCTGTCATAATTGTACCATACTTCAAAAAAGTATTTCGAATTTCGAATTCTAAAAATATGTCTTGATTCTTTTTCTTATACAAACATAGGATTTTTTTAGATCACTTAAAATGGGGCACTTTATTTGTATATCCACTAAATTAGAAAGGATGTTTTTCTCAATTGGGTTGAAAGCAAGGGAAGGATATATAATAATTCAGAGAAATAATGATTGATAAAGTTACAAAATTGAAAATTAGAGTGATTTTGACTAAAGCTCTTATATATATATGTTATGTGCTCCGCTATAGCTAAAATAGAATAATTATTTCTATTTATTATTATAAATTGAATATTCTAAAAATAACAAATTATTATAACATAACAAATGGGCGATGGGGAAAATAAGAATCCCCACCCCCGAAATGAAAAAAAAAAGATGTTCAAAAAAGAAAATCTTTGTATCTTATCTTTATTCTTTTTTAAAAGATAAAAGAAAAAAGGGACTTAGAATTCAGTAGACAAAATCATCAGTTCAAAATATTAAGAAATTCAAAATGAAATTCTCTCATTTTCGAGTTGAACCAATTCAGATTACTCCAAATTTATTTGAAAACTTTTAGAATTACCCGTAGAAAGAGATTTCGCTAATGAAAAAGCTTTCAACGCCGCCCAATATCCTTTCTTTTTCCAAACATTTTTTCGAATACGCTTTTTTGATGTAGAAGTACGTTTTTTTGGAACTGCCATTCAAAAAAAAGGGTTATTCAGTGCTATAGTTGGATGTGAAAGACATCTATTTTTAAAATAATCTGTCTCTTTATGTCATTATTTATCTATTCTATATATTTTCTAGCTGATATCTACTACTAATTTCATAAAAATAAATAGAGATGGGAAAATAGCATAAAATGCTTCTATTCTAGAACAAAAAAACAATATGATATAATTTTTTTTTTTATTTATATTCCATACAATATCCAGAAAAAAAGTAAAAAAAAAAGTCTTTCCTTTTCTATCTCTGCCTATTTTTTTTGTCGTCCTACATTTCGAATTTATACATCTACATTTATACATGAAAAATACATCAAAAAGTGTAAAAAACCATTTTATCTACCTAATAAAAATACTAATAAAAATAAAAAAACAAACTTGAATTTTTTTTCTATTAATTGGGAATTGGTCAAGCTCGAAGAGAGAGTATGCCCAATTTTCATTTTCAAATTCGAAGGAGACTCGTAGTTAATTTGTTAAAGGATACATAATTTTGAAAAAAAAAAAGAATATTTTAGTAATAGTCATTTTTTCCTTTAATTATATGTAAATGTAAATAAAATATCAGATAGTCTTTCCTACAAGAATAAATTCATTTATTGAAATGGAAGACAATCAATCAGTTCCGCAATGAAAATGAATTGTTCGAATAAACAAACTCAAATAATTCATTTTTATTTTATTAAGTCAAGTTATAGGACATCCTATGATTCATATCAAAATCAAGTCCTTTTTATGGTGGAATTTTTTGCATTGTTGATCTATGTATAGAAATTATTGGAATACGTAATAATAATTGATATCTTCAGAAAAATCTTACTAAAACTAAAAAAAAAAGAATTCTTTTTTTTTTCATTAGTAACTCGGCGATATCATTTGACTACTTCTAACTTCGGAATTTGAATATTTTTGAAATATTTGAAAAAGATTAAAAAATTAAGAATAGAAAATTCCAGTTAACTTTGTAATATCTTGATTTTTTTATTGCCCCCTTTCAATCAATAAGAGCCGGTGAATCAGAAACGATTAATTAAGAATAAGAAAAAAAGTTTTTATGGAGCATACATATCAATATTCATGGATCATACCTTTTGTGCCACTTCCCGTTCCTATTTTAATAGGAATGGGACTCCTACTTTTTCCGACGGCAACAAAAAATCTTCGTCGTATGTGGACTTTTCCCAATATTTTATTGTTAAGTATAGTTATGATTTTTTCGTTCGATTTGTCTATTCAGCAAATAAATAGAAGTTCTATCTATCAATATGTAGGGTCTTGGACCATCAATAATGATTTTTCTTTCGAGTTTGGCTACTTTATTGATTCACTTACCTCTATTATGTCAATATTAATCACTACTGTTGGAATTTTGGTTCTTATTTATAGTGATAATTATATGTCTCATGATCAAGGATATTTGAGATTTTTTGCTTATATGAGTTTGTTCAATACTTCAATGTTGGGATTAGTTACTAGTTCTAATTTGATACAAATTTATATTTTTTGGGAATTAGTTGGAATGTGTTCTTATCTATTAATAGGGTTTTGGTTCACACGACCCGTTGCGGCAAACGCTTGTCAAAAAGCGTTTGTAACTAATCGGATAGGCGATTTTGGTTTATTATTAGGAATCTTAGGTTTTTATTGGATAACGGGAAGTTTCGAATTTCAAGATTTGTTCGAAATATTCAATAACTTGATTTATACTAATGAGGTGAATTTTTTATTTGTTACTTTATGTGCCTCTCTATTATTTGTCGGCGCAGTTGCTAAATCTGCGCAATTTCCCCTTCATGTATGGTTACCTGATGCCATGGAGGGGCCTACTCCTATTTCGGCCCTTATCCATGCTGCCACTATGGTAGCAGCGGGAATTTTTCTGGTAGCCCGACTTCTTCCTCTTTTCATAGTTATACCTTACATAATGAATCTAATATCTTTGATAGGTATAATAACGGTATTATTAGGGGCTACTTTAGCCCTTGCTCAAAAAGATATTAAGAGAGGTTTAGCCTATTCTACAATGTCCCAACTGGGTTATATGATGTTAGCTCTAGGTATGGGCTCTTATCGAGCCGCTTTATTTCATTTGATTACTCATGCTTATTCGAAGGCATTGTTGTTTTTAGGATCCGGATCAATTATTCATTCCATGGAAGCTGTTGTTGGATATTCTCCAGATAAAAGCCAGAATATGGTTTTTATGGGAGGTTTAAGAAAGCATGTGCCAATTACAAAAATTGCTTTTTTAGTGGGCACACTTTCTCTTTGTGGTATTCCACCCCTTGCTTGTTTTTGGTCCAAAGATGAAATTCTTAGTGACAGTTGGTTGTATTCACCGATTTTTGCAATAATAGCTTGGTCCACGGCCGGATTAACAGCATTTTATATGTTTCGGATCTATTTACTTACTTTTGAAGGACATTTAAACATTCATTTTCAAAATTATAGTGGAAAAAAAAATAGCTCTTTCTATTCAATAAAACTATGGGGTAAAGAAGAGCAAAAAATGATTAACAGAAATTTTCGTTTATCTCCTTTATTAACAATGAATAATAACGAAAGGGCTTCTTTGTTTTGGAAGAAGCCATATAGAATTGGTGGTAATGTAAAAAAGGGGGCTCTTATTACTATTACGAATTTTGGCGCCAAGAGGGCTTCTTCCTTTTCTTATCCTCATGAATCGGATAATACTATGCTATTTCCTATGCTTGTATTGGTTCTATTTACTTTATTTGTTGGAGCCATAGCAATTCCTTTTAATCAAGAAGGAATACATTTGGATATATTATCCAAATTATTAACTCCATCTATAAATCTTTTACATCAAAATTCAAATAATTTTGAGGATTGGTATGAATTTTTAACAAATGCAACTTTTTCAGTAAGTATAGCTTGTTTCGGAATATTTACAGCATTCCTTTTATATGAGCCTTTTTATTCATCTTTACAAAATTTGAACT